TAAATATTAGCCCTAACAAAGCTAGTTATAATGCTAAAAGATTAGAATCACAAAAAAGCATTTGGCAAATATTAAAAAGAAGGAATTCTCGATTAATTCGCAAATTACATTATTTTATAAAATTTTTCATTGAAAGGATATACATAGATATTCTTCTATGTCTCATTAATATTCCCAGAACCAATGCACAATTTTTTATTGAATCAACAAAAAAAATTATTGATAAATACGTTTACAATAATGAAAGAAATCAAAAAAGAATTGGTAAACCAAATCAAAAGAAAATTCACTTTATTTCGATTATAAAAAGGTCAGTTTCTAGTATTAGTAATAAGAGTTCACAGATTTTTTGTGACTTATCCTCCTTGTCACAAGCATATGTATTTTACAAATTATCACAAACCCAAGTTATTAACTTGTATAAGTTAAGATCTGTCCTTCAATATAACGGAACATCTCTTTTTCTTAAGAACGAAAGAAAAGATTATTTTGGTTTTGGAGCACACGAAATATTTCATTACGAATTAAGACATAAGAAACTTCGTAATTCTGGAATGAATCAATGGAAGAACTGGTTAAGAGGTCATTATCAATATAAATATTTATCTCCGATTATATGGTCTAGATTAGTACCACAAAAGTGGCGAAATAGAGTAAATCAACATTGTGTGGCTCAAAATCAAAATAAAGATTTAAGCAAATGGGATTTATCTCAAAAAGATCAATTAATTCATTACAACAAACAAAATGATTATGAAGCAGACTCATTAACGAATCAAAAAGAAAATTTTAAAAAACACTATAGATATGACCTTTTATCATATAAATATATTAATTATGAAGATAAGAATGACTCATATATTTATGGATCACCATTACAAGTAAATAATAACCAAGATATTTCTTATAATTACAACACACATAAACGCAAATTTTTTGATATGCTGGAAGGTATCCCTATCAATAATTACCTAGGCGAAGATGATATTATGTATATAGAGTATATAAAGAAAAACCCGGATAGAAAATATTTTGATTGGAAAATTCTCCATTTTTGCTTTAGAAAGAAGGTCGATATTGAGGTCTGGATCAATACCAGTATCAACAGTAATAAAAATACCAAGACCGGGTCGAATAATTATCAAATAATTGATAAGAAAGGTCTTTTTTATCTCACACAAGATCAAGAAATCAAACCATCCAATCAAAAAGACCTTTTTGATTGGATGGGGATGAATGAAGAAATACTAAATCGTTCCATATCGAATCTGGAACCTTGGTTCTTCCCAGAATTTGTGCTACTTTATAATACATATAAAATGAAACCCTGGGTTATACCAATCAAATTACTTCTTTTAAATTTTAATGGAAATAAAAATTATAGTAAAAATAGAAATAGCAATAGAAAGCAAAAAGGGAATCTTTTTATATCATCCAATGAAAAAAAACTTTTAAAATTAGAGAATCGAAATCAAGAAGAAAAAGAATCCGCAGGACAAGTAGATCTTGGATCAGATGTACAAAACCAAGGAAATCTTGAATCAGTCCTCTCAAACCACGAAAAAGATATTGAAGAAGATTATGCAGGATCAGACTCAGACATGCAAAAACGTACAAAGAAAAAGCAATTCAAGAATCACACGGAAGCAGAACTCGATTTATTCCTAAAAAGATATTTGCTTTTTCAATTGAGATGGGATGATTCTTTAAATCAAAAAATGATCAATAATATCAAGGTATATTGTCTCCTGCTTAGACTGATAAATCCAAGAGAAATTTGTATATCTGCTATTCAAAGGGGAGAAATGAGTCTGGATCTAATACCGGTTCATAAAGATTTAACTCTTACAGAATTGATGAAAATGAAAAGAGGTATATTTATTATCGAACCAATTCGTCTGTCTGTAAAAAATGATGGACAATTTATTATGTATCAAACTATAGGTATTTCATTGGTTCATAAGAGTAAGTACCAAACTAATCAAAGATACCAAGAAGAAAGATATGTTGATAATAAGAATTGTGATAAATTCAGTGCAAGATGTCAAAAGATGATTGGAAATAAAGACAAAAATCATTATGATTTGCTTGTTCCTGAAAATATTTTATCGCCTAGACGTCGTAGAAAATTTAGAATTCTAATTTGTTTCAATTTGAGGAATAGGAGTGGTGTGGCTAGAAATCCAGTATTTTGCAATGGGAACAGCTGTAATAAATTTTTGGATGAAAACAAACATCTTGATAGAGATAAAAATCAATTAATTAAATTAAAAAAATTAAAGTTCTTTCTCTGGCCCAATTATCGATTAGAAGATTTAGCTTGTATGAATCGCTATTGGTTTGATACCAATAATGGTAGTTGTTTTAGTATGATAAGGATACATATGTATCCACGATTGAAAATTCGTTGATGTCACATTTTATATATATCCTTACTAGATCTAGTATATGAAAGTAAACAAATGCACACATGCGATGTCTTACATTACATTCTGATGCATGATACTAATACATATCAATTAGATTTTTTATTGATATTGATTAATTTTATTTCATAAACGAGGTATCCATAACGAAATAAAGATTATTGCGTATACTAGATTAAAATGACCGGCATAATAATATTATTATTATAATTATAATATTATTATATTACTGATGGGTAAAATTCAAATTTTTAAAAAAGAAAAAAAGGGAGGGAAGAGAAGATTCCGTTTTATGGTAAAAAACTTATTCATCTCAGTTATTTCTCAAAAAGAAGCAAATAGGGGATCTGTTGAATTTCAAGTATTCAGTTTCACCAATAAGATCCGAAGACTTACTTCACATTTGGAATTGCACAGAAAAGACTATTTATCTCAGAGAGGTCTACGGAAAATTCTGGGAAAACGTCAACGGTTGCTGTCTTATTTGGCAAAGAAAAATAGAGTACGTTATAAAGAATTAATTGGTCAGTTGGGTATTCGGGAGACAAAAATTCGTTAATTTGAAGAGTCCTTTTGAATTATTTGATTTAGTAGATCTTGAATTTTGATGAACTTCTTTTCGTTTTCAGCAATTCATGGAAGAATGAATCAGGGGAAAACCTATGAATGTACCAGCTACAAGAGAAGACCTCATGATAGTCAATATGGGTCCTCATCACCCATCAATGCACGGTGTTCTTCGACTCATCGTTACTTTAGATGGTGAAGATGTTATTGACTGTGAACCAATACTAGGTTATTTGCACAGAGGGATGGAAAAAATTGCAGAAAACCGAACAATTATACAATATTTGCCTTATGTAACACGTTGGGATTATTTAGCTACTATGTTCACAGAAGCAATAACCGTAAATGCACCAGAGCAGTTGGGAAATATTCAAGTACCTAAAAGAGCCAGCTATATTAGAGTGATTATGTTGGAGTTGAGTCGTATAGCTTCTCATTTATTATGGCTTGGCCCTTTTATGGCAGATATTGGTGCACAGACTCCTTTCTTCTATATTTTCAGAGAAAGAGAGTTAGTCTATGATCTATTCGAAGCTGCCACCGGTATGAGAATGATGCATAATTATTTTCGTATAGGAGGAGTAGCTGCTGATCTACCGCATGGATGGATAGATAAATGTTTGGATTTCTGCGATTATTTTTTAACAGGGGTTGCTGAATATCAAAAACTTATTACGCGTAATCCTATTTTTTTAGAACGAGTTGAGGGAGTAGGCATTATTGGTGTAGAAGAAGCAATAAATTGGGGTTTGTCAGGACCAATGCTACGAGCTTCCGGAATACAATGGGATCTTCGTAAAGTTGATCATTATGAGTGTTATGACGAATTTGATTGGGAAGTCCAATGGCAAAAAGAAGGAGATTCATTATCTCGTTATTTAGTACGAATTGGTGAAATGGTGGCATCTATAAAAATTATTCAACAGGCTCTGGAAGGAATTCCGGGAGGGCCGTATGAGAATTTAGAAATCCGATGCTTTGATAGAGCGAGGGATCCCGAATTGAATGATTTTGAATATCGATTTATTAGTAAAAAGCCTTCTCCCACTTTTGAATTGTCGAAACAAGAACTTTATGTGAGAGTCGAAGCCCCAAAGGGAGAGTTGGGAATTTTTCTGATAGGGGATCAGAATGTTTTTCCTTGGAGATGGAAAATTCGACCGCCGGGTTTTATCAATTTGCAAATTCTTCCTCAGTTAGTTAAAAGAATGAAATTGGCTGACATTATGACGATACTAGGTAGCATAGATATAATTATGGGAGAAGTTGATCGTTGAAATGATAATTGATACACCAGAAGTACAAGATATCAATTCTTTTTCCCGATTGGAATACTTAAAAGAGGTTTATGGGATCATATGGATGCTTGTACCTATTTTTACTCCTGTATTGGGAATCACAATAGGTGTACTAGCAATTGTGTGGTTAGAAAGAGAAATATCCGCAGGGATACAACAACGTATTGGACCTGAATATGCCGGTCCTTTGGGAATTCTTCAAGCTCTAGCAGATGGCACAAAACTACTTTTCAAAGAGAATCTTCTTCCATCTAGAGGAGATACTCGTTTATTCAGTATCGGACCATCCATAGCAGTCATATCAATTCTACTAAGTTATTTAATAATTCCTTTTGGCTCTAACCTTGTTCTATCCGATCTCAATATCGGTGTTTTTTTATGGATCGCCATTTCAAGTATTGCTCCCATTGGACTTCTTATGTCAGGATATGGATCAAATAATAAATATTCCTTTTTAGGTGGTCTACGAGCTGCTGCTCAATCAATTAGTTATGAAATACCATTAACTCTATGCGTGTTATCAATATCTCTACGTGCGATTCGTTGAGACATAAACCTTTCTCTATTCCCTTTCTTTTCTTTCTTTTTTTATAGGAAAGAAGTTGAATGAATTGAATAAATATCGTCATTTTTTATTCATCATTCGGGTTGATAAACTAAATCAGATAGTTATATGAGTGAAATAAAACAGCTTATAAATTCGCAGTAA